ATTTCGATTAGAAATGTATTTTGCACCATTTGACTCCGTACCACTGAACGATTTAGCCGCACATTTGAAAAATAGCCTAAGAGGTAAAATGAATGTTCGGATAATTGTTTTATATGGATCGTTCTTGGTTGAGACCAAACATCAAAAAAACATTCCCATAAATGGATAAAATAGTGTTTCCATTTATTCATCAAAAGAGGCGCATTCTTTGAAGCCAGAATGGATTTTCCTTGATATCTAACATAATGAATCAGAGGATCCTTGGAGAATGTTAAGGTAGACGAAAAATCCTTAGCAAAAACTTCTACAAGATGTTCTCTTTTTGCATAAAAAAAGATTCGCTCAAAAAAAACGCTAAAAGATTTTAATCGTAAATGAGAGGATTTTTTACGTAGAAAAAGGAAGATAGATTCATATTCACATACATAAAAATTATAGAGGAATAAGAATAATCTCGGATTACTTTTTGAAAAAGTCGAAATCGATTTTTTTGGAGTAAGAAAACTATTCCTATTACAAAAATTATAAAGAAACAACCGTAATAAATGAAAAAAAGGCGCATCTTTCACCCAGTATCGAAGGATTTGAACTAAGATTTCCAGATGGATAGGATAGGGTATTCGTATATCTGACACATAATTTAAATATGGAAATTTATCCTCCAAAAAGGGAAAAATGGAATGAATTGATCGCAAATTTTTATAAGATTTTACGATTTCTGCCTCCTCTAAGGAAGAGCTAAATTGTAGAAAAAATGGAATTTCCACAATGATGGCAAAACCCTCTGATATTATTTGAGAATAAAAATTCTTATTATACCCCAAAAATGGATTTTTCTTAGAATCATTCGCAGAAATGATCAAATGATTCTGTTGATACATTCGAGTAATTAAACGTTTTACAATTAGTAAACTATATTTATTGTCATAACCTACATTTTCCACAAATGTAGATCTATTAAAATCATGACTATAAGCAAGTCCATAAACATACTCCCTAAAAATAAGTGGGTATAGGAAGTCCTGTTGGCGAGATCTATCTCGTTCTAAAAATACTTGATATTCCTTCATTTTAGAAATTCGATTTGGTCAAAGGATCAGAGATTCATTGGATTATCAAATGCTACATAGTGCGATACAGTCAAAACAGGGTATTCTATTCAAATAAAAAACAAATATGAATAGATACCTAGAAAACAAGTAAAAACCATCAATGGACTATCTACCCTCGCTTGGTCCATCTAATTGTTCGAGGACAACAAGCTAGTTAGAAATCCTTTATTTTTCGGACAAATCGCTCTTTTGATTTTGGAAAAAAATATCTTTATCAATATACTCTTTCTTCTACACATTTATCGCTACCCCATAACATAATTGAGAATAGCTAATAGTTAGGACTCATAACAAAAATCCAAAATCCATTCGTGGGAAAAAATTTTTCCACAGCAAGCACTAATTTTTTTTTAACGTAAAATTAGATGGGGTAATCATTCAAATAAAAAATGAAAGCTCGTTGCTTTTTGTTTCCCTATAATTGGAGCAGCTAAGCTCTATCCCTTTATTAATTCAACCCAACTGAATTCATTTGTTCCGAGCCAACAATTCAAACAAAAATTTGGGCCGGGTCTATACGAATGAAAAATTTTTAGAATTCGCCATTGATACGACATGCTGCTTTTTCCATTCATTCCTTTCTGGATCAGTCGTGGTCTTACAAACCCTACCGATGGTATGGATGAACCAATTAGTTCATAGAAGTGTGTAAAAAATGGAGTCGCACTTAAAAGCCGAGTACTCTACCATTGAGTTAGCAACCCTAATGAAATTTTTAAAAATGTGTATATCCAATCGCAATAAAAAAAAAATAAAAAATCGTGAAGGCGAATCGATTCTGAACATCCAAATGAACAGATCAAATGAAAATACAAGAAATTTTCTCAAATAATATCAAATATAAATAAATATATATTATTAATTAATATAAAAATATATAAATAAAATTAGTAAATCAATTCATTTATTCACGATCGGATTATATTTGTTTGATACACTCTTGTCAATATCAATATTAGTGTTGAAAAAAGAATACAATCGATAAAACAAACAAATAAAATAGATTCTAATTTAATTAGAATTCAATTAAATATTTTATTGAATTAATTCATTCTATTCATAATTTAGTATTAGTATCTTCCCTGTTGTGTGAAATCCCGATCGAAAAACAAAATAGTTGTTCTCTCTTATGAATCGGAAGAACTTTTTTCATAAAATCTCGTCTGCTTAACTTAATAAGAATAAGTTTGCATTCCAACACGAAACGAAACTCTGGGATAGAAAAAAAAAATAGGATTTATTATAGATAAAAATCAAGAATAGAAACTTTTCATTTTTTTGGCTTAATTTTATTTTTTTATTTAAGACCTGGTGTATGTATATCGAGATAATTATTTATCTATTCTATAATTTATTAAATAATTAGTTTAGTTATTAATAAAAAATTC